CTATTAGTGAAGCAAATTCAATAAAACAACAACTAGTACCATAGAGAAGCGGCCATAAACTAGAGAGTCTTGACCAATTTGAAAAATCATTTAATGTAGTTGAAATAACTGAAATTTCGGCTGTTCGATCAAGTAAAGGAAACTCAATGGAATTCATAACTTTTTCAATCTTTTTTTCCCTTTTCGTTTTATTGTCTGAATATTCAGGAGCTAAGACCATTCCAATGCTCCCTTTCGCCATGCATAAACTAAACCAACAATTAATATAAGTACGAAAATTAAAGCTTCTATAAATACAGATACACCCAATACATCAAAACTCATTGCCCATGGATAAAGAAAAACCGTTTCAACATCAAAAACAACAAAAACTAGAGCAAACATATAATAACGGATTCAAAATTGTAACCAAGCATCGCCCATTGGTTCTATACCCGATTCATAACTAGAAAGTTTCTCTGGCCCTTTGCTAATCGGGGCTAAAATCCCGGAAATGAAAAATGCCAAAATAGGAATAAGACTTGATATTATTAGAAACGCCCAAAAAATATCATATTCGTAAAGCAAAAACATAGACGCACTCCTATGAACGTGGAAAATAGACCGGATTGGTCTATTCGAATTGAAGTTGTTGTAATTGTAATAAAGTCACCCATAACTGTTTAGTCAAAACAATAATTAATTTTGGCCAAACCACCCGGTTTCCCTTGATTATTGCGGGGCATATCTCATTTAAAGATTTATCGACTGACTTGACCGGCATCCTATTTCCAGTTTATTTACAGTCTACTGAATTTTTTTATTTCGATTTTCTTTAATTTCTTTAGTTAGTATAACTCTATATGTTATGCTTAGCCAAATTCTCTTGTTTTCACCTAGAATTCTTGCTAAAGAAAGCGACTTCCAAATAAAAAAAAATAGAATTATTATTTTGTGTTTAAGAATTTTTAACTTATTATTCTTTTGATTATTTGAATTTTTGTTTTTATAAAAATTCGATTTATAGATTTAGGTTTTTTTAGGAATAGAATAAGTAGGTCTTTTTGTCGTTTTTTTCTTAGTGATTTAGAATAGAACAAGTATTCAAATGTAAGAGAATGAAGAGGTATTTCTACCTCATGATTTCTAATATCTTAGTGTTGGGATATTCCGTTTATTAGAATCTGGGTGGGGTTTTCTCTTGATTGAATACAGGAAAAGAGGACCGTCCCCTTTTTGTTGTGCTTCGCTAGGTATAGGTAAGATATATGAGGCAAAAGCTTATTTTACTATATTTACAGTGTATTGTTGACAAGGAAACTTACCAAAGATATTTGTTTTTCAACAAGCTTTAGCTTGTCCACAAATACATCAGGTTATTCCCTAGATCTCTGTGAATGGTTTTTTCACCGGGCTCGTGTCATGATTTTTTGACTTCTTAAATTCATTTTAATTAAGGTTAGATATACCAAAGAAAAGGAGTATCACTCCTTAATTGTGGACAGGAAAATTCCATAATATGAATTTTCCTATGAAGATTAATGACAAAGGATTAGTTGGTTTGTTTATCCACGATTGGAAACGGATCGATCCGATACCTTGAAATACACTTTTCTTTCACTTTTATGTTCTGCTTTAAACGATTCTTGTGAGTGAGTTTTTGGGAAAATTTATTTCGATGACCCAACCGGTTAGTTACAAGCAACAAACAAGAATGAATAAATGAAAATTTGAAATAAAAAATTGTAGAATTTTTTATTTTATTCATGTTAATTTTATTTATAGGGCTCTAGGGCTATACGGACTCGAACCGTAGACCTTCTCGGTAAAACAGCTCAAACTTTTTATTATCAAAATGATTTGAACTGTTTCAAAGACCCAACATGCATTTTTTTTGCATTGGGCTCTTTCATTAACTGAAAGAAATATCAGCCAATTCACCATATTTTTTCTTGATAGAAAAATAAGATAAGGAGATGGTTCCACGTGCTCTGATTCATTATTTGGGATTATAATCCAGGAGCACTACCAAAGTGTTTCAAGGGTGGGGTTATCTTGACGTAGGTCTGCCTCTGGCCTAGATCGTTTTAAGTTAAATAAAGTCTCTATCGTTCGGTTTAGAAAATTAAATATGAAACTTCATACACCTTAAAGTTCATAGGACGAAAAGATATTTTTTGAGGACCTTATACTCATTATGCCTAGCATTGAATGTACTGTTATTCACCTTATCAATACCTCAAATCAATGATGGGGTCTGGTTGGTCCTCCCTACATGGGCACTCAAATCGGAACGACCCACTTGTCAGGCTATTGTTCCCTCAAAGTTATGGAGTAAGACATTGATTTCTCAATAAGATCCATTTTTTGGATTGTATGATATGATAGACTCCCCTGAAAAACATTGGCGCGCGTGTAAACGAGGTGCTCTACCAACTGAGCTATAGCCCTTAGTACTTCTGATGCATATTTTATCATGTATATAATTTGTTGTCAAGATGAATATTCTATGATCCAACAT